CATAATCATCCGGTTAGGATCAATCTAAACCAGCCCATTATGTATATGATACAACATGCCAACTATTAAACAACTTATTAGAAATACAAGACAGCCAATTCGAAATGTCACAAAATCCCCCGCGCTTCGGGGATGTCCTCAGCGTCGAGGAACATGTACTAGGGTGTATGTGCGACTCGTTTAGATCATGAGGTTATGAGTGTCAAAAGACAAATCGCTTTACAACTTTACAGTATGAATGATCAGTACCAGTGAATAGGATCGAATGGAAGATGGAACTCCATTCACTATATAAAAATAAAAATATATAACCTCTATTGTGTAGAAAGTTTATGGTTTCCATTGGTGCAAATCCAATCCCCTGAATTCAAAATGAGAATCAATTCTCCATTGGTAACAAATGGTTATCCATTAAGCGGAGGAAATCTTATTGAAATTCAAAAAAAAAAAAAACATAAAAATAAAGTTTTCACTGAGTCAAGAACGGACTACGAGGGTCAGCTACTCCAGCTAACTTTCATAATTAAATACCGTTACTGTATAGGTGGGTCTCATTGTATTGTGAAAGACCTCTTACTGGATAATTCATGGGTAGAGCCAAGGAGTGTGGTGTGAACTATACAAGTTACCAATACCGTTGATTAAATAAAGTTTAAAGGCTCCGGTGTATAGAGAAGACCTCACCGTTTAAGAAGTAACCATAGAAACGATGGAACCCACGATTTCTTTATCCATTTAATTTATATTTTGTTTTTTATTGACTCTATTTTTGCCACCTAGCAAAAGAAAATTTCTTATTTCTTTCGCATTTCGCAGTAAAATACCTAAAAAAGAAAAAATCGTGGTCGGGAAGGTTATAGTAGCTAAAGCCATTGGAATTTGTATTTTATACATTGGAAAAATCCGTTTGGTTATTAATAGACCAGGACGGGGAAAAGAATAACTGAAAGAAAAGAAATTAATTAGTTATTCGTCAAAGTTTTATTTATTCAATGACCAGAATTAAACGCGGATATATAGCTCGGAGACGTAGAACAAAAATTCGTTTATTTGCATCAAGTTTTCGAGGGGCTCATTCAAGACTGACTAGAACTATTACTCAACAGAAAATAAGAGCTTTGGTTTCGTCTCATCGGGATAGGGATAAGCAAAAGAGAAATTTTCGTCGGTTGTGGATCACTCGGATAAACGCAGTAATTCGAGAAAGGAGAGTATCCTATAGTTATAGTAAATTAATACACGATCTATACAGGAGACAGTTGCTTCTTAATCGTAAAATACTGGCCCAAATAGCTATATCAAATAGGAATTGTCTTTATATGATTTCGAACGAAATCAGAAAAGAAGTAGATTGTAAAGAATGAACTCCGGGAAGGTGGAGTCGCAATTACTATGAGAAAATATGCTAAGCTAAAGTAGTCAAAATGAACGAACACGTTTAATAAAAAAATCTTTTTCTTCCGCTTCATTTTTTTCTTCCGACACGAGAATCAAATCTGGATTCTCGGATTTGTCGAATAAAATACCAATTCGCGTTTGAGTTCGGATTGCAATTCTGATTCAAGTGAAGAAAAAATAAGCCTATTTATTTCTGGTTCTAAGACCAGTAGTTCTAGTGGTCGACTCAGCTCTTTCAAATTGTTTCTCATTATTAAGAAAGGGTAACAAAGATAAAATACGAGCTTGTTTTATAGCAATAGTAATTAATCGTTGTTGTTTCAAGGTCAATCTATTCACTCGTCTAGATAATATTTTTCCCTGTTCACTAATAAATCGACTAATTAAACTCATGTTTCTATAATCAATTCGATCCCCCGATTGAATCGGGGGCAAACGCCTACGAAAAGATCGCTTGGATTTAAGAAAAGGTCGCTTGGATTTATCCATGGTTTGTTTGTTTAGTTTATTTCTTATCCCGAAAATCCTATTGTAATTTTAACTCAAAATAGGATTTTATTTAAATAAAATATGTTCTATATAATGTCATTTTTCCCCTTTCAAGGATAAGACATACCCGGTTCGATCTATTTCTTTATTTCCCCATGAATCATATGTTTGTAACAATAGGGACAGAATTTTCTCAATTCTAATCGATTGGGCGTATTGTGCCGATTCTTTTGAGTAATATATCTGGAAATGCCCGTTGATAACTTCTTACCACCGTTTCGGATACAACTGGTACATTCCAAAATCACCGTTACTCGCGCATCTTTCCTCTTGGCCATGAACCTCCTTTGATTTTTTATTCACTCAACTCTTCTATTTTGATTCGAAACAAAGAAAAAGAAAGGAAGGAAAAAATAGAAGTTACTAACTTGAAATCCAACTCTATCTAAAAGATCAAAATCAATAAAGTACTAATAAATTAAAGCAAAGCCATAGTAAATAACAACGATTTCGAAACTCTATTTCAACCTGAAGGACGGTATTGCAGTTAAAGATCTTGTATTCTTGTCCTAGAACCACATTTTCCTACTCTACTCCCAGTATTAAGATTCATTTAATTCGAATTTTAACCTGAGTCTGGTAAACATTGAATCCACTTTTATTCTTTCTCTTTCATCCCTTATTCTAAATAAAAATTAGAAAAAAAAGGGAAAAAAGAGAAAAAGGGGCGGGGGGTGGATTAGTCACAGATATTTGATTGTATCTCTAATCTTCTTCATTCCTTCCGATAGTGATAACATAACTAGAATGAAAAAAAGGGGAATGTCAACGCATCTGGGAAAAAACGATTAATCTCTATCAATAGACCTGCTAAAACCCCGAACCATAGTGTACTTAGTACTGGGGCCACGGAGAGATATGTTTTTAGATCTCGCATTGAAAAACCTCCTTTTTATTGTAATACATAAAGATAATGCATATATGATCAGATGCATATGTAGTTAAGAGCCGCTTAGAGTTGTACATGGAATCTCGAATTCAAATTGAGATGTACAATGAGCTATACGATTTTCAATTAAAACAGAAAAAAATGCATCCCCTCTTTGCGAGTAGTTCCAAAAATACTAATTTATTTTTATGATGGGTTCTGTATTTTGTATATATTATATCGAATTATCATAAGTCTTTTCCTTTTTTTAATTAAAATTATTATATGTTAAATGAGATCAAAAAGACGAAATGGGCAGCAAAGTTGTGTTCCTCAATGGAGGAAATCGGGATGTGGAAAACAAGACAGGAATTCTCTACAATGACACTATAGAACAATTGAAGGGATGTGGCGCAGCTTGGTAGCGCGTTTGTTTTGGGTACAAAATGTCACGGGTTCGAATCCTGTCATCCCTACCTATTACTGCTCTTTTGAGCAGTAACGAGGAATCGATGTAGATCGATTCAAATTGCACGAAATCATTCATTTTTATTAAACTATAGAATTTTTATGAAACTATAAAATAATATACATCTAAAAAAAAAATGGATTAGTGTTAGAAAAAGAATCCTTTTCTTTACAGTCTTTTCTATCCTGATAATAAAGCGCTCTTAGTTCAGCTCGGTAGAACGTGGGTCTCCAAAACCCGATGTCGTAGGTTCAAATCCTACAGAGCGTGATTTTTTCTTCGTAGATCGAATTGTGGATTCAGTCATTTGTACAGCAATTCGAATTTGACCTCCTGTAGATTAAAGAAAGAAGGAGGCCAATCAAAAAAAGAAATGTTAATTAATCAAAGGTCCAACTGATCACCACGCCTATATTGTAAATATGCAGTTACGAATAATCCAGCCAAAGTAATAGGAATTAGACCTAACACGATTCCAAATAGAAAAACTTCAATCATTTCAATTTTTTGAAAAGGAGAAAAAAAAAGAAGAGGTAATATTTATACCTAAATATTAATCCGAATTGACACTAATCTCAATGATCAGGAATTGACAATGGACGAGGTAAGTAACTATAGAATACACCGAATCTCGCAGAAGAATGTCCTTTCTGAATTGTTTCTTTGTAAATAGAAAAATTTAAATAAGTCGTATCTTGCTCAGCCCAATAAATAGAGCTGAAGTTATGGTTAAAGCCACTAGTAGAAAACCGAAATAACTAGTTATAGTAAGCATGAAGGGACTAAATGAAATATGGTATTTTTATACATATGTTTCTAAAGCATTTACCTAAGTTTGATTTTGGAAAATAGGAGGATATACAAAAATACCAATTCAAAGAATAAGTTCACTTGAAAGTTTTTGATTCATCTATCATTATAGACGGCACAAACAAATAGCCATCTTGCAATTCCTATCAACCGAGTCGTTGAGCCTAAACTAATAATACGAACTGGATCATGTAACTTGATTCAAAAATGAAACTCTTTTTGAATTATTATTTGTGAATAAAATTATTATGGAATACTATTTTTTGTTTTCATATTTTAAAATAAAGTCCCATCTTTATAGCTAGATCAAGATTTCGATTGAGGTCCAATTCAACAATTCATTACAACTATTGATTCCAATTATGTTATTCTTTCTTCACTTTCTTTCATTGAATAGGATCTAGTACTCATATTTATTGTTATTTGTTACTGGACAGTTAACCAATTCCTTAAAAATTTAAATCAAAAAAGGGGCGGGATTCCAACAAAAAACTGTCTATACAACCATGAAAAGGAAATTTCTAGACCTCGCATCTACTAAAATTGTGGAAATATGATAATCTTTTTCATTGTAATAATTTTCTATTAAATACAGCATCATTTTCCACCAACAGGTAAAGGAACAAATAAATTATTTAGCACCTCCTTTCGAGACTGATTCAAATCGCGTTGCTGTGTCAGAAGAAGGATAGCTATACTGATTCGGTATACTCTAAAGATGCCCTCGGTACAATATTGACGATCCTACAAAGAGCCAATTTCAGTGATTGCCTTTTACTGATCTCATCTTTTACGGAATCGATCCCCTTTGACTTGTACAAGAATATGTGGAGCTGAGCATGTCTGGAAGCACAGGAGAACGTTCTTTTGCTGATATTATTACCAGTATTAGATATTGGGTCATTC